CAAGTTTTTGGAATGCTCCAAATTCCACTTGAGCATCCAAATCTGGATCAATACCAGCAAAAACATCTCTGAACAAGGTTCTAGCGCCATGCCAAATGTGTCCGAAAAAGAAGAGCAAAGCAAACGTAGCATGCCCAAAAGTGAACCAACCCCTTGGACTGCTACGAAAAACACCATCGGATTTCAAAGTAGCCCGATCTAATTCAAAAATTTCACCTAATTGGGCACGTCTAGCATATTTTTTCACAGTAGCAGGATCAGAATAACTTACTCCATTAAGTTCGCCACCATAGAACTCAACAGTAACACCTACTTGTTCAACACTATACTTTGATTCTGCCCTTCTAAAAGGAACATCAGCTCTCACAATTCCGTCTTCATCTACCAAAACTACCGGAAATGTTTCAAAAAAAGTAGGCATACGACGTACAAAAAGCTCGCGCCCTTCTTTATCTCTAAAGACGGGGTGTCCTAACCATCCAACAGCAATTCCATCCCCATTGTCCATTGAGCCTGCTCTGAATAATCCCCCCTTTGCCGGATTATTACCAATATAATCATAAAAAGCTAATTTTTCGGGAATTTTAGACCAAGCTTCCGATAAACTAAGATTTTCGCCTAGCCCGGCACTAACTCTTCGATATATTTCTTGCTGAAAGTATCCCTGATCCCACTGATAACGAGTAGGACCAAATAATTCGATTGGGGTAGTTGCTGAACCATACCACATAGTTCCAGCAACAACAAAAGCTGCAAAAAAAACAGCAGCGATACTACTGGAAAGTACAGTTTCAATATTGCCCATACGTAATCCTTTGTATAGACGTTGAGGCGGACGAACACTAAGATGGAATAGGCCTGCTAATATGCCCAATGTACCCGCTGCAATATGATGAGAGGCTATTCCTCCCGGAACAAAAGGATCAAAACCTTCCGCGCCCCACGCTGGATTTACAGATTGTACTTTTCCAGTTAGTCCATAAGGATCGGACACCCATATTCCAGGACCATACAAACCTGTTACATGAAATGCGCCAAAGCCAAAGCAAGCTACCCCTGAGAGAAATAAATGAATTCCAAAGATCTTGGGCAAATCCAAAGAAGGTTTTCCCGTACGTTCATCACAGAATATTTCTAGGTCCCAATATACCCAATGCCAGATAGCTGCCAAGAAGCACAAACCGGAAAACACTATGTGTGCCCCTGCCACACCTTCATAACTCCAAATACCCGGATTTGTTATAGTTCCTCCTGAAATACTCCAACCGCCCCACGAATTGGTTATTCCTAAACGAGTCATGAAGGGTATAACGAACATACCTTGTCTCCACATCGGATCAAGAACGGGATCAGAGGGATCAAAAACCGCTAATTCATATAAAGCCATCGAACCAGCCCAACCAGAAACTAGAGCTGTATGCATTATATGAACAGAAAGCAATCGACCGGGATCATTCAATACGACAGTATGAACACGATACCAAGGTAAACCCATGGAAATACCTCTTTATCAAAGAAAAATAGACACTATGCCACTTTATTTTATCGCATTGGAAAAGACTATATATACTAACCATGTACCTAACCTTTTCAGTAGATTCCGTATCAGAAAGGATTAATATTTATTCCATTCCATTGAAAATAACGTGAAAATAACGGAACAATTTTGTTCGTAAGAACAAAGAGAAGCAGATCTATTCTATACCCGATAAGTACCAATACGCAATGGGAGGATTGGTCCCATTTTTGGGGAACGAATGGATAGATACTTGTTTATCATTCGAACGATCGATTTCTTCGTTCAAATTTTTTCTTTATTCATTCTGTCTTACTCTATAAACTTTCCAATCTATGTATCAAATAGAATAAAGAGAAAAAAGGGATGAAGACAATAAACCATTGATTGTTACGTTTCCATATTAAAGTGAAGTATAGTACTAAATTTTTTTCTTTAATTTAATGCCCATTGGTGTTCCAAAAGTACCTTTTCGGAGTCCTGGAGAGGAAGATGCGGTTTGGGTTGACGTATAGTGCGACTTGTCAGACATATTGGGTCATATGGGATTTACCCGTTCTCTCCCCTGATCGAGATATCCTCTGTTTCGCCCAAGAGATATTGTATTGAGTGAGGCATCAATCAATCATTCGGAGCGTGAAGTGCAATTAGATCAATTTATTTTATATTGGGGATCAATATTATCAATTTAGAAGAATTTATGGTTTACTTGGACTGATAAAATAAAGTATCCAGGCTCCGTTCAGAAAATACCAAATCGATAACAAATTGTTAATATAATATATGTATGATTACCACTTGTATCATAAATGATTCTTATACCTACTATTACTTTATACCTACTATTACTATAGTAGTGATAGTAGTGATCCCAAATTGCCGACCAACGGAATAGTATGATGAATACATCAAATAGTTTTGGGAAAGCAAGACACAAAATTAACAAAAAAAAGAAGTCATAACAAAAAAATGGTACTGAGACCA